TAGCAATAAATAAATCAGCAAAATTCTTTTATTTTATTTTAGATAGAAGAAATGTTTCTTCTATCTAAAATAAAAGAATGTACCCTTCTATCCAAATCCTATTTGCATCGATAAAATAAATCCAAATCCTAGATTCCAGCAGTAGATGAATAATTGCAAATTTTTGTGTGTACGATATTCAAATAACTTCAAAATAACTGACATAATTTTTTATTTTTCCTGATCAGAAAAATACATGAAAAAGAAAGGAGGTAGAAAAAATTTTTGATTTATGGTTAAAGAAGAAAAACAAGAAAACAGGGGTTCTGTTGAATTTCAAGTATTCAGTTTCACCAATAAGATACGGAGACTTGCTTCACATTTGGAATTACACAAAAAAGATTTTTCATCGGAAAGAGGTCTACGAAGACTTTTGGGAAAACGTCAACGTTTGCTAGCTTATTTGGCAAAGAAAAATAGAGTGCGTTATAAGAAATTAATAAGTCAGTTGGGTATTCGGGAGAAGTAATTTAATTGTTCGAATTTTTTTCTTATTTTATTAGTAGTCTTATAGTAGTCTTAGATTTTGCATTTTGATGAGCCTCATTTTGAGGAATTCATGGAATAATCTATTTTCATAGAATAATGAATTAAGGAAAAAAGAATAAAAATAAGGATACATAACATAAAAAAAAGAATAGATAAGACGATATTCGCCCTCCCCCTACATATTTAATTTCTTCTCCTATACAAAAACCAGCAAGACCCACTCCATTAGTAATCCCATCAATGACACCTTTATCGAAAAAATGCATTAATTCGGCTAATCTTCTTATACCCAGGATAAATATCCTAGTATAGAAAATATCTATATAACCACGATTATATGACCAGCTGTATATCGTTTTTTTTACTTGACCAAAAAAGTCCTTTTTGGAATTTCCTTTTATAAGGAAATTTTTAAAATGCAAATTCTGAAAAAAAGAATAAGCGGATCCATAGAAGATATATGCTATGAATAGACCAAAAATAGCTAAACTTACAGAAGAAATTGCATTAGTGAGAAATTCATATGAATTTATGGAATAACTTTCCTGGAAAGAGTTTATTGAAGGAGTTAGCCACTTTGATAATATGGTTAACTCCGATATTCCATTATCCATTACTCCATTATCAAAATGGATTCCTATGAATCCAATGAACAAAGTAAAAAGGAGTAATATAAGAAGAGGAAATAGCATAGTATTTCCTGTTTCATGAGGATAGACAAAAGTGTTTTTAACTCCCAAGGGACTACTAAAGAATCGCATTCTATTTCTTGTATTAACAGAAATTTTGGGTATATTTTGTGAAAAAAAAGAAACTTGACTTTTCGTTGTTGATAAAACAAAATCCCTATTGATTCCTTTGGATAAACTTTTTCCCCATAAGGATATTGAATACAACGAACCCTCTTTAGTATTACTATAATTTTTTAAATGGACACGCAAATCCCCATCAAAAGTAAGTAAATATATCCGAAACATATAAAATGCGGTTAATCCTGCAGTAAAAGAGGCTATTATTCCAAAAAAGGGTGAATACAACCAACTATTACTAAGGATTTCATCTTTGGACCAGAAGCAAGCAAGAGGTGGAATACCACAAAGAGAAAGCGTACCCCATAAAAAAGTAGTTCTTGTAATTGGAACATATTTTCTTAAACCACCCATAAGAACCATATTCTGACTTTTATCTGGTGAATATCCAACAAGAGGTTCCATTGAATGAATAATGGATCCGGATCCCAAGAACAATAAAGCTTTCGAATAAGCATGAGTGATCAAATGGAATAAAGCCGCTTGATAAGAACCTATACCTAGAGCTAACATCATATAACCCAATTGAGACATTGTAGAATAGGCTAAGCTTCTTTTAATATCTGTCTGAGCAAGAGCTAAAGTAGCGCCTAAGAAGAGTGTTATTGTACCTACTAAAGAAATAAAATTCATTATCAAAGGTAGGGATATGAAAAGAGGAAGAAGTCGAGCTAGAAGAAAAATCCCCGCAGCCACCATAGTTGCTGCGTGTATAAGAGCCGAAATGGGAGTGGGTCCTTCCATAGCATCGGGCAACCATACGTGAAGAGGGAATTGTGCGGATTTTGCAACTGCACCAAGGAATAATAAAAAAGCACACAAAGTAGTAAGTAAGGAATTAATCCCATTATTAGGAATCCAGTTATTAGCTATTTTGAACAAATCCCGAAACTCTAAACTACCGGTTATCCAAAAAAAACCTAAAATCCCTAATAACAGACCAAAATCCCCTACACGATTAGTTACAAAAGCTTTTTGACAAGCACTCGCAGCAATCGGTCGCGTAAACCAAAAGCCTATTAATAAATAGGAACACATTCCTACAAGTTCCCAAAAAAAATAAATTTGTATCAAATTGGAACTAGTAACCAAACCCAACATGGAAGTATTAAAAAAACTTATATAAATAAAAAATCTCAAATATCCTTCATCGTGAGACATATAATCATCACTATAAATAAGAACCAAGATTCCTACAGTAGTAATTAGTATTAACATAATGGAAGTAAGGGGGTCGATCAAGTATCCAAATTCTAAGGAAAAATCATTATTGATGGTCCAAGACCATAGGTATTGATAGATAGAATTTCCGTTAATTTGTTGAATAGACAGGTAAACTGAGAATACCATAGCTATACTTAAAAGTAAAACACTAGGAAAAGCCCATATGCGACGAAGATTTTTTGTTGCTGTCGGAATAAGAAAAAGACCAAACCCCATTGACATAATAACTGGAAGTGGGAGAAGAGGGATTACCCAAGCATATTGATATGTATGTTCCATAAGAAAAGAAATAGCAATTTATAGTTGAAATTTATAGTTTAATTTTTCTATAAAATAAAATTGTTTCCGATTCACCAAACCTATTCTTATCTCCTTCTGAAGGAATTAAAAAAACTAAATAAGAATAAGAAAAAATACAGGAATTTTTAATTTATCAAAAAATGTCTCATTGAAATATTAAAAAATGCAGAATGGGTTTAGTTGCTTAAATTAAAAAAGTTGATCAAATAATTTCGTTATCTAATTATTAGAGAAAATATATATATTAAAATAAAAAAAAAGATTGAAGAATTTTAGTCTCTATTCAGTTTTGTATTTCTTTCTGTTAAAATGAAATAGCTCTCTTGTTTTGCAACTGATTGATTGAATTCCAATTGATTGAATTCCAAAGACAACCCATATTTATAGAAAATTCTAGAATATTCCTTACTTCATATAAAATGGAAATCCTAATGACTAGAATTATCTAAGTTTTAGAATGTCTTGTTTAAGAGATTGAGTATTTTTTTATTTTAATTGAAATTCCATTCTGGAATACCGTTCTGAACTTAATTAACTAGTTGAATTTTACCTTCTTTTTATCTCCTCATCTTATACGAGAGTTTATCCCCCATATGGTATATTTATATATAAAGTATATTTGATATATAATTGATATATAAATTGATTTAAATAGAAAAACTCTGTATAGAATATATCTTTGTATATATTCTATATTATTAAAAGTCTAAAATAGATATAAAAAATACGCCAAAAAACTCTTGTCTTATCCACATTAGACAAAATAAAGTAAAAAAAAATTAGAATTTTAGTATCTTTCAGTGTCTAAGTATAAATACTAAAAAATAAATAAAGAAGGATTTATTTGCAGCAATAGATGTCTTTCACATACAACTAAAAAAAAGTAATCCCCTTTTTGAATGGCAGTTCCAAAAAAACGTACTTCGATGTCAAAAAAACGCATTCGTAAAAATATTTGGAAAAAAAAAACTTATTTTTCCATAGTACAATCTTATTCCTTAGCAAAATCAAGATCATTTTCTAGCGGCAACGAGAATCCAAAACCAAAAGGTTTTTCTGGACAACAAACAAATAATAAAGTTTTAGAATAATCTTAATTAACCTATCCAAAAGAAATTCCAATTATTCATTTATAGTAAATAATTGGAATTAATTAATGTACGTTTATGCGCCGAATTCCTCGGTACAAGATTCTTAAAATTAATCCCCCCATTATCTATCGTTATACATTATATAGAACAAAAGTTTTTAGTATATTGTGTCTTCAGTATTCTTTTCCTATCAATTTTTATATTTTTATAATAGAATCCTCATAAAAAAATATGAGGATTCTAGAATCCTATGGACTCTCCCGATCTCGACGATTCAGAAGAAAATCACTATTATTCTTTAAGTTCACTTTTATTTCAAGTTAGCCGCCATGGTGAAATTGGTAGACACGCTGCTCTTAGGAAGCAGTGCTCAAGCATCTCGGTTCGAGTCCGAGTGGCGGCATTCTCGAAAAAGAATACAATAGATTAGAAAATGGATTCAATTCGAAGTTTCCTATTTTGTAATGGGACTTTCTCCTTATGCTATTTGCAACTTTAGAACATATACTAACTCATATCTCTTTCTCAACCATTTCCATTGTGATTACGATTCATTTGATAACCTTATTAGTTCGTGAACTTAGGGGATTGCGTGATTCTTCAGAAAAAGGAATGATAGCTACTTTTTTCTCTATAACAGGATTCTTAGTTTCTCGTTGGGTTTCTTCGGGACATTTTCCATTAAGTAATTTATACGAGTCATTGATCTTCCTTTCATGGGCTCTGTATATTCTTCATAGTATTCCTAAGATACAGAACTCTAAAAATGATTTAAGCACAATAACTACACCAAGTACTATTTTAACGCAAGGCTTTGCCACATCAAGTCTTTTAACTGAAATGCATCAATCTACAATACTAGTACCTGCTTTACAATCTCAGTGGTTAATGATGCATGTCAGTATGATGTTACTAAGCTATGCAACTCTTTTGTGCGGATCCTTATTATCCGCCGCTCTTTTAATCATTAAATTTCGAAAGAATTTGAATTTCTTTTCTAATTCTAAAAAGAAAAAAAATGTTTTAAGTAAAACATTTTTCTTTAGTGAGATTGAATATTTTTATGCAAAAAGAATTGCTTTAAAAAACAGCTCTTTTCCGGCATTTCCAAATTATTACAAATATCAATTAGCCGAGCGTTTGGATTCTTGGAGTTATCGTATCATTAGTCTAGGGTTTACCCTTTTAACCATAGGTATTCTTTGTGGAGCAGTATGGGCTAATGAGGCGTGGGGATCCTATTGGAATTGGGATCCTAAAGAAACTTGGGCATTTATTACCTGGACCATATTTGCAATTTATTTACATAGTAGAACAAATCAAAATTGGAAAGGTACGAATTCAGCACTCGTAGCTTCAATAGGATTTCTTATAATTTGGATCTGCTATTTTGGTATCAATTTGTTAGGAATAGGTTTACATAGTTATGGTTCATTTACATTACCATCTAAATGATTAAATAACATAAAATCCACATTTTTTGAAGGTTTTTTTGTTTTATTTGAGAACCCCTTGAACGTCTTTTCAAAGGGTTCTCAAAAATTTGAGATAGATCTTAATTATACTTTTTTGCTTTTTTCTGCATTTTTAGGTTTTTCCACTACGAAGAGCGGACTGGTTAAAAAACGAAAATCTATTTAGGATAATAACTGGATAATAGAGCCTCCACCCTGTCAACGGATAACGAGAGAACAAAATCTGGATAAATACCAATTCCTATTACTGGTAAAAAGATACAGATTAAAAGAAAGAGTTCTCGTGGTCCAGAATCCACAAAATTTGCGTTTGGAACATGAAATAGCTTGTATCCATAGAACATCTGGCGTAACATAGATAATAAATAAATAGGAGTTAATATCATTCCAATTGCCATTACAAAAGTAATTAGCATTTTTGGCATTAACATAAATTTAGGACTAGTAATTAGTCCAAAAAATACTACTAATTCTGCAACAAAACCGCTCATTCCTGGCAAGGCAAGAGAAGCCATTGAAAAGGTACTAAACATGGTAAAAATTTTCGGCATTGGAATAGATATTCCCCCCAGTTCTTCGAGATAAACAAGACGCATTCTATCACAAGCTGTTCCCGCCAAGAAAAAAAGTGTAGCACCAATAAATCCATGGGATAATATTTGTAAAATAGCTCCATTTAGTCCAATGTTGGTTATGGAACCAATTCCTATAATTATGAAACCCATGTGAGAGACAGAGGAGTAAGCTATTCTTTTTTTGAAATTTCGTTGACCAAGAGAAGTTGAAGCTGCATAGATTATTTGAACCGCTCCTATTATTACCAACCAGGGGGAAAATAGATAATGAGCATGAGGTAACAATTCCATATTGATCCGAATCAATCCGTATGCTCCCATTTTTAATAGAATTCCCGCCAAAAGCATACATGTACTATAATGTGCTTCCCCATGGGTATCTGGTAACCACGTATGTAGAGGTATAATCGGTAATTTGACAGCATAAGCAATAAGAAAGCCAAAATAAAGTAGTATTTCCAATGTTACAGGGTATGATTGATTAATCAATCTTTCCAAGTCTAATCTTGGTTCGTTGGAACCATATAAGCCCATACCCAAAACCCCGATTAAGAAAAAAATGGAACCCCCTGCAGTATACAAAATAAACTTGGTAGCTGAATACAGACGCCTCTTTCCCCCCCACATGGATAAAAGTAAGTAAACAGGAATTAATTCTAACTCCCACATGATAAAAAAAAGTAAAAGGTCTCGTGAAGAAAATAATCCTATTTGACCGCTATACATTGCTAACATCAGGAAATAGAATAATCCCGAATTCCGGGTAACCGGCCAAGCTGCTAAAGTAGCTAAAGTAGTGATAAATCCTGTCAATAAAATAGATCCTAATGAAAGTCCATCGATTCCCAATCTCCAGTGGAAATCAAAAACATCTATCCATTGATAATCCTCCTTTAATTGGATTAAAGGATCCTCCAATTGGAAATGATAACAGAATGCATAAGTCATTAGAAGGAATTCTAATAAACAAATGGATATAGTATACCACCTAACTATTTTGTTTCCTTTATGAGGTAAAAAGAAAATAAAAGAGCCTGCAAATATCGGAAAAACAACAAGTATTGTTAACCAAGGAAAATAACTCATGATAAAGTAATAAAGACAAGATACGTTTTGACCAGAAAAGCCCATGCTCGATTATTTCGAGCACAGGCTTCTTCGGTAAAGAGGAATCAGATGATTCAAGTGGAGTTTTTTGTAACCTATCAATAAGATAGAGCCATGCTACGGGTTGTTTCAGGCCCTAAATAAACGCGTACACTTAAAAAATCTGTTGGGCAGGCAGATTCGCATCTCTTACAACCCACACAATCCTCAGTTCTCGGTGCAGAAGCAATTTGCTTGGCTTTACATCCATCCCAAGGTACCATTTCTAGTACATCTGTTGGACAAGCCCGTACACATTGAGTACATCCTATACATGTATCATAAATTTTTACAGAATGTGACATTGGATCTATAAATTTTCCTTTTCAACATAAAAATTTTCGATCTGGTAAAAATGAAATTAGTAGTATATAAGTTAGATGTATTGTAGACACCAGACGAAGCAATGATTTATACAAACTTTAATAAAAAATGCAATATATTTCTTAACCTGTTTGTGAGAAAGCGTGAAAAGAGCCAAGAGACTTGAATTTAAGACTTCAACAGCCATAATTATACTAATTCTACATACTAATTTGAATTAGCCAATAAATTGGCTATCATCTTTTCAATAATTATTACAATATGCAAATTGCAATATCAATATTTCTATTTATCTTAATGTTCCATATTATTATATATGTGGTTTTGTTTAGCGAATTCAATGTCTAATTATTCAAAAAATTAGATTGATTGATACGAGTGGATTTCCTGTTACGATGGATGGAAGAAAGAATTGATAGTCCAATAGCTGCTTCAGCAGCCGCAAGGGCTATAACAAAAATTGCGAAAATGTCCCCTTTTAATTGGCGACTATCAAATAGATCAGAAAATGTTACGAGATTTAGATTAATTGAATTGAGTATAAGTTCAAGACATATTAGAGCTCTAACCATGTTTCGGCTTGTGATCAATCCATAGATACCAATCGAAAATAAATAGACACTCAAAAAAAGTACATGCTCAAACATCATTAACTAACTCCTTAGCAATCTCGATTCATTTCAATATGAGGACAAGAATTGAACCGATTCAATTAATTAGAATAGAACAATTACGCAACAAAAGAGGGTATTTGTTGTGTTGGCAGTAGATAGGTTTTACTAAATCAAAATTGTTATTTTTTAGTTTTTTTTTTAGATTAGAAATTCTAAGAATTTTGACTCATTCTAAATATTTTTTATTGTCGAGCCATAGTAATTGCACCTATCAAAGAAACTAGAAGAATTAGGGAAATGAGTTCAAACGGAAGATAAAAATCGGTTGCTAAATGAATCCCAATTTGTTGAACGTTATTTATGAGACCCTGTTCTACTATTTGGTTTGATCTTGTAGTCCAAAGAATTCCATACCATGACGTATCTGGGATAGTAGTCATTAGTGAAAAAGGAATAGTTATACAAACGAGTGAAGTAAACCCATCTCCAATAGTCCAAAAATTCTTGTCTTTAGACCACTCTGAGTCGTTTACAAACATTACAGCAAATATGATTAAGACATTTATAGCTCCCACATAAATAAGAAGTTGTGCAACAGCTACAAAGTAGGAATTGAGTAAAAAAAAGAATAAGGATATACAAATAAGGACTAATCCCAGCGAAAAAGCAGAATAAATTGGGTTGGTAAGTAATACTACTCCTAGACCTCCTAGTAGAAGAACAAACCCAAAAAATAGCACAAGAATCTCATGTATTGGTCCAGGTAAATCCATTATGGATAAGAAGAAATTAATAGTATAATATTTTTCATGAACTGACTAAAACTAAAAGATTCAGGGAAGTATAAAAATATTATTATATATATATAAATTGTATAGTTAGAAATCACATCATGAAAATCTACTTCATTTAAAATCTGGAATAATAATTTGCAATAAGCAGTAGTTATTTCTTTTTCTTTTTTTCTTTCTAGTTAGTAAAAAACTCTTTCTAGTTAGTAAAAATTGCTATTGGACTTTTCTAACAAAAAAATCCTAGTACCTAGTAATCAGTAATCGTTCTTGAATTCCAAGATTTTTCTTCGTCTATTTTACTTTGAGGCGAATTTCTAATTGTTTGAATTGTATAATCTCCCATTATAGAAATAGGTAACCGACTCAAAGCAATTTGATTGTAATTCAATTCATGACGATCATAAGTAGAAAGTTCATATTCTTCAGTCATTGATAAACAGTTTGTTGGACAGTATTCAACACAGTTACCACAAAATATACAAACTCCGAAATCAATACTATAATTAAGTAATTGTTTCCTTTTAATATCTTTTTCAAATCTCCAATCCACAAGGGGTAGATCTATCGGGCATACGCGAACACATACTTCACAAGCAATGCACTTATCAAATTCAAAGTGTATTCGCCCCCGGAAACGCTCCGATGTAATTGATTTTTCATAAGGGTAATGAATCGTTATAGGTAAACGATTTGTGTGGGATAAGGTAATTATGAAACCTTGACCAATGTATCTTGCGGCGCGTATTGTTTGTTGACCATAACTAATGAACCCAGTTATCATAGGGAACATATTTTAAATATCTATGAAATAAGGTATGTTTCTTTCTCTTGTTTGAGAGAGCTTTTTTTGTGTTGAAGATATTTTTACTGTTATTGTATTATCTTATTTATAGTGAAACTAGTTGGGAAGAGGTTGTTAGTAAGAGATTACCCAGAGAAATAGGTAAAAGAAATTTCCATCCAAGGTTTAATAACTGATCCATTCTCATCCTGGGTAAAGTCCATCTTATTGTGATAGAAATGAAGAGAAATAAATAAGCTTTAGTTAATGTAATAAGGATACCCATTATTATTTCCAAAATTCCAACCATTTTATTCATTTGTAAAAATCCAAAAAAGGATATATAGGGAATAGAAAAATGCCATCCGCCTAAGTAAAGAACAGTTACAAATAAAGAGGAAACTAATAAATTTAGGTAAGAAGCAAGATAAAATAAACCATATTTAATACCAGAATATTCGGTTTGATAACCTGCTACTAATTCTTCCTCCGCTTCTGGTAAATCAAAGGGTAATCTTTCACATTCTGCCAAAGAAGAAATTAGAAAAACTAGAAAACCTATAGGCTGCCGCCAAAGATTCCACCCCAAAAAACCATATTTTGACTGTGCTTCAACAATATCGACTGTACTTGAACTGTTAGATAATCATAGTCGATGATAACATCACAGCTCCCACCGCTATTCCAAAACCGTACATGAAACTTTAGTTTCATACGGCTTCTCTATGATCAAAAAAAAAAAGAAAGGATTGTTTCATTTCGGTATTATCTCCTGAACGTAGATAGAGTTAGGTAAGATAAAATAGATTGAAAAGTTCTAAATTAGACCAAAGCAATTCCGTCTGCTAGAATAATAAAAAAGCGCTTCCGAATTGATCTCATCCTTTATATAATAAAATGACATTTTTTCTTTATTCAGTAATAACTTAATATTAGAATAAAACACCCGTTATACCAATTAATAAATGGAAAGAATTGGGCATTAGTGAGGAATTCTGTATGAATATGGATAAAGGAAGGAAAGAATAAATAAGGATCCTTTTTTGTCTTACATTTCATATCTTTTGTCCTATTCTTCTTTCCCCGGGAAGGAGATACTTAAAAAGAAAAAAGGAATAAAGGTTTAATTCGTTCTTGATAGCCATTTCCTTAACAAGTGAATGGGAACATACTCTGGATCGGAATTCTAAGAAAGTACTACTTGATCATTTCTACAATTTCAAGCCCTTTTTTTGATTTCCTTTATGAGTAAGAATTTCTAATTCTTTAGATTCTCCCATTACTAATCCTTTATGTACTTTAGTGTTCCTAATCCCTCACTAACTTTTGATGGAATCCCTTATGGTTATTAAGTTATATATAGTAATAACAAAAAATATTCTAGTAATAGAATTCCATATCGCGAATCTTTTATTCTTGCCCGCTTCAAGATATGATGACTAATCAAAGAATCTTAATCTTGGGGTAAAGAGTTTACACTGCTTATGTTTACTTCAACTTTTTTCTTGTACATAGAAAATGAGATTTTTCTTTTTACTACAAATTAATAAGCCGTTTTGTTTCACTCATATAGCTATCTAGTTTAACTTACCAACCTGAGAATAAGAAAAGGAAGATAAGTATTCAATGGATTTTAGAGGAAAAAGCCCCTATTTTAGCGAATCACACGTAGAGATATTGCTAGTACACAAAAAGTTAATGGTATTTCATAACTAATAGATTGAGCAGCTGCTCGTAGACCGCCTGAAAAAGAATATTTATTATTTGAACTATATCCTGCCATAAGGAGACCAATAGGAGCAATACTTGAAATGGCAATCCATAAAAAGACACCAATACTAAGATCAGCTAAGACAAAACGATATCCCAAAGGGATAACTAAAAAACTTAATAAAACGGATATGACTGCTATAGAGGGTCCAATGCTAAAAAAAGGAATATCTCCTCGGGATGGGAGGATATCTTCTTTAAAAAGGAGCTTTGTTCCATCTGCTATAGCTTGGAGCAGGCCCAAGGGGCCCGCATATTCAGGACCAATACGTTGTTGTATTGATGCGGATATTTCTCTTTCTAACCACACAATTACGAGTACTTCTATTGTGATTCCCACTAAGAGGGTCAAAATGGGTAGAATCCATATCAGTCCATAGAGTTCTTTTAATAATTCCGATTTTGAAAAAGAATTGATAGTTTCTACCTCTACCCTATCTATTATCATTTCAACGATCAACTTCCCCCATAATGATATCTATACTACCTAATATCGTCATGATATCAGCCAATTTCATTTTTTTAACTAGCTGAGGAAGGATTTGTAAATTAATAAAACCAGGCGGACGAATTTTCCATCTCCAGGGGAAAAGACTATCATCTCCTACTAGATAAATTCCTAATTCACCTTTTGGAGCTTCCACTCTTACATAAAGCTCTTGCTTTGATAATTCAAAATTCGGGGAAGGTTTTTTCCCAAGAAATCTATATTCAAAATCATTCCATTCTGAATTCTTTGCGCTTTTAAAGCGTCGGGCTTCCAAATTTTCATAAGGGCCCCCAGGAATTTTTTCTACAGCCTGTTGAATAATTTTGATGGATTCCCTCATTTCACCGATTCGTACTAAATAGCGAGCTAATGAATCTCCTTCTTTTTGCCATTGGACTTTCCAATCGAATTGATTGTAAGACTCATAAGGGTCAATTTTACGAAGATCCCATTGTATTCCAGAAGCCCGTAACATTGGTCCTGACAAGCCCCAATTTACAGCTTCTTCTCCACTAATAAAACCGACTCCTTCAACTCGTTCTAAAAAAATGGGATTCTGTGTAATAAGTTGTTGATATTCAACAACTCCTCGCAAAAAATAATCACAGAAATCTAAACATTTATCCATCCATCCATAAGGTAGATCAGCAGCTACTCCTCCGATGCGAAAGTAATTATGCATCATTCGCATACCCGTAGCAGCTTCAAATAGATCATATATCAACTCTCTCTCTCTAAAAATGTAGAAAAAAGGGGTCTGTGCACCGAGATCCGCCATAAAAGGTCCAAGCCATAACAAGTGAGAAGCTATACGACTCAATTCTAACATAATTACCCTAATATAGCTGGCTCTTTGGGGTATTTGAATATTCTCCAAAAATTCTGGTGCATTTACCGTTATAGCTTCCGTAAACATAGTAGCTAAATAATCCCATCGTGTTACATAAGGCAAATATTGTATAATAGTTCTGTTTTCTGCGATTTTTTCCATTCCTCTGTGTAAATAGCCTAATACGGGTTCACAATCAATAACATCTTCACCATCGAGAGTAACGATCAGTCGAAGAACACCATGCATTGATGGGTGTTGAGGTCCCATATTTACTATCATGAAATCTTTTCTTGTAAGCGGTAGACTCATTTTTATTCTTTTTTCCTTAATTCATTATTCTATGAAAATAGATTATTCCATGAATTCCTCAAAATGAGGCTCATCAAAATGCAAAATCTAAGACTACTATAAGACTACTAATAAAATAAGAAAAAAATTCGAACAATTAAATTACTTCTCCCGAATACCCAACTGACTTATTAATTTCTTATAACGCACTCTATTTTTCTTTGCCAAATAAGCTAGCAAACGTTGACGTTTTCCCAAAAGTCTTCGTAGACCTCTTTCCGATGAAAAATCTTTTTTGTGTAATTCCAAATGTGAAGCAAGTCTCCGTATCTTATTGGTGAAACTGAATACTTGAAATTCAACAGAACCCCTGTTTTCTTGTTTTTCTTCTTTAACCATAAATCAAAAATTTTTTCTACCTCCTTTCTTTTTCATGTATTTTTCTGATCAGGAAAAATAAAAAATTATGTCAGTTATTTTGAAGTTATTTGAATATCGTACACACAAAAATTTGCAATTATTCATCTACTGCTGGAATCTAGGATTTGGATTTATTTTATCGATGCAAATAGGATTTGGATAGAAGGGTACATTCTTTTATTTTAGATAGAAGAAACATTTCTTCTATCTAAAATAAAATAAAAGAATTTTGCTGATTTATTTATTGCTATATCCAATTTATAGAATAGAATTGATACACCATTTAATTGATATCATTTAGCAAAATGAAACACAGCATATGCATCCATCTTTCGGCTCGAGAATTTCACGGGATAGAGATATAGTATAAGAAATAGGCTATTAAGTAACTCTAAATGAATTGTGGATACATCTGTATCCTTAATATACTGAAACGATTGCCATTATTCGTATCAAACCAATAGCGATTAATAAAAGCTAAATCTTGTAATCAATGTGGGCCAATAATGAATTTTTTTGCATATGTATTAAGACGCTTGGTCTGATTTCGAAATTGTCCAGAGTTTTTTATGTTGTTTTCATTGCAAAATGGTGGATCTCCTTCCGTAACTTTCCAATTACGAGTACGAGAATTGAAAGACATGAAAATTCTCAATTCTCTACGGCGTCTAGGAGATAGATAGAATATTTTCAGGAACAAGAAAATCAGAAGAATCTTTTTCTCTATTCACTACCATTTCGCGTCTTCTACTTCTATTAGTTTCTTTTCTTCTTTAATGCAATAGCTATAGTTTGATATAGAATCCATTTCTCAAAGTAATGGAAATCATTCTCTTATAGGAAATGGTTCGAAAATCGCTATTCCACCTTTTAGGTTTAGGTATCGTGAAAAGTGATACCTGTGAAGATCGTGCATTTCAGTCACATTCAGATCCTTTTTTCGAGTCCATGATATAACCAAATTGGATGGATCTTACACCCATTTAGCTAAGAAAGAATAGATGCGGAGGTGGATAATAGATCGATATGAAGATCATGAGCTGCCCCATAATGAAACCGCCAGTAGTCGCGAATATCTCCTTCTTCCCTAACCCAAGATTGGAGAAAGAAGATCTAAGAGGGACCTATGGAGAATGTGGTCAGAAATCCATAATAGAGTCCGACCACAACGACCGAATTAATTATCCTCATCGAGAAACTTAGACTACTAAGTAGAAAAGATTTGAAAATAATGGCACGGGTCTCCTTTTTTTCTTTCTTTAGAGTTTTCTATATGCACAATTTCTCGATGTTTCGATGAGAATTTCTTGACTTTCCATATATAGAAAGAGATAGACTATAAATGACATCTCTTTTGTCAATAAGACCAAAAAGGGATGGATATTAAATGATAGGAAGTGCTAGGAAGTGAAATAGAATGAAATAGAGCCACTTTTGGCTTCCCTATGAAATCAGGCATGGAACGGAGCCACTACGAAGAAATTCCGGGAGTTACGAAAGAAGCTTCGGACTCATATTGTTCATGGGTTGAGAGCGGGA